AAATTTTACGAACAGAAGCCCTTATTTTCATATTTCTCACTCCTTACCTTAATTCTGAATCTATTCCTTGGAAGAAAATAAGTCTCTTGTATTTTTGAACTTCGAATTGTATCCCCATGAAAGGCATGTTTTAAAAAATCATTTAATCGTTCGAATCCTTGTTGCGAAGTCTATAAATTATACGTCCCCTGGTTGAATCATACCGACTTATTTCGATTTTGACTCTATCCCCCGGTAGTATCCGTATGAAACTGCGCCGGATCCTACCTGAAATATAACCTAGAATTAGATCTTCATTATCTAAACGGACCCGGAACATACCGTTGGGAAGTGATTCCGTAATTAAACCTTCATGAATCAATTTTTGTTCTTTCATTCTAGGTAATCCCCTTGAAGTATCAACTAATGGAGGAAGAGTTATATAACTCACTTTTCCTCTCTATTTCACAAAGAGGATCACCATATATAACACAAAATTTCTCCTCCAATTCTTTCTAGTCGAGCTTCTCGATCTGTCATTATACCTCGAGAAGTAGAAAGAATTACAATCCCCATTCCACCTAAAATCTTAGGAATTTGTTGATAGTTGGAATAGATTCGTAGACCAGGTCGACTAATACGCTTTAAAATAGTTCTATATATTCCTTTCCTACTCCTTCTTCTATGTCGTAAGGTTGAAACCAAGAAATATTTGTAACTTTCCTGATGTTTCCGAACGTTTTCAATAAAACCTTCTCGTAAGAGTATTTTAACAATGTTTTCGGTTATATTAGTAGATGCTATTCGAACCGTTCTGTTTTTACCCATGTCAGCATTTCTTATAGAAGTTATTATATCGGCAATAGCGTCCCTACCCATGACGAATTATAATTATTGGTGCTTCCTAATTTTGATATAATCAACATGTTTCTTTTTTTTTTTTCTTTGTTTTATTTTCATTTTTTGTTATTTTTTTTTTCTTGAATTATTCAATTATTAAAAGTATATGCGTGAGACACAATCTACTAATTTGATCTATTTCAGATATCCTACTATATCATAGTTTCATCTACTAGTATTTATAATACCTCGGGAGCTAATGAAACTATTTTAGTAAAATTCAACTGTCTCAATTCCCGAGCAATCGCACCAAAAACTCGAGTTCCTTTTGGATTTCTTTCTTGATCAATGACAACTGCTGCATTGTCATCATATCGTATTATCATACCGTTGTCACGTTTGAGTTCTTTACGTGTACGTACAATTACAGCTCTAATTACTTCTGATCTTTCTAGAGGCATATTGGGCACTGCTTCTTTGATTACAGCAACAATAACGTCACCAATATGAGCATATCGGTGATTACCAGCTCCTATGATTCGAATACACATCAATTCTCGAGCTCCGCTGTTATCCGCTACATTCAAAAGGGTCTGAGGTTGAATCATATCATTTTTATTTGAATCTGTTATTTCAATGCAAAGGATGAGGAAAAAAAAAGAAATAGTGTTTGTCCAGAAATAAAGAAACCTGTGGTTGTTTTTTCATCCTCAATACCCCTTTTGTTTAGTTCTACATCCCTATCCTGAAATAACAAATTGAGTTCGTATAGGCATTTTGCACGCAGCTATTGAAATAGCTGCTCTGGCTACAGTTTCTGATACTCCGCCCATTTCATAAAGTATTCGACCCGGTTTAACAACGGATACCCAATATTCGGGGGATCCCTTCCCCGAACCCATACGTGTTTCCGTAGGTCTTACTGTAACAGGTTTGTCGGGAAATATACGTACCCATATTTTTCCACCACGACGCGCATATCGTGTCATTGCTCTTCGCCCTGCTTCTATTTGTCTAGCTGTGATCCAAGCGGGTTCAAGTGCCTGAAGAGCGTATCTGCCGAAACAAATATGATTGCCTCGACAAGATATTCCCTTCATTCTTCCTCTATGTTGTTTACGAAATCTGGTTCTTTTTGGGTTATAGTTGATGGTTCTTTCTTAATCCCATCTCTACTGCAGAACCGGACATGAGAGTTTCTTCTCATCCAGCTCCTCGCGAATGAAACGATTCAATAATATTATATTACAGATACACATGTATTTAATAAATAATACACTAAACTAAGTAATGGGATTTATTGATATTGAATTTGTTACGTAGGAAGCTGTATATACAGCTAGACGTGTATATTTATAGATATAGATAATGCTTCTTTTTTTTTTTATAACGAATCCTTATTTTTACCCCTATCGAATCAAGCCAATATTGTAATCCAATAAATAAAGGTTTCGCGGGCGAATATTGACTCTTTCCTGCTTCATTCGTAGGGTCAATCCATGAACTTTCAGAGTAAATCAATTTGTTCTTGGTTCTTTCCGCCATCCCACCCAATGAATCATTAGGATTCGTTTTCAATAGAATCCTATGTAGTCACAGGTTCCGTCGTTCCCATAGCTTCTCCATTAATGGTTAGGCCTGAATTCTGCAATGGAGCTCCCAACAAAATTCGTTCCCGAGT